AKTTTAAGATATTTAWTTTATTTATATAAAATAATATTTTGAATRGGGAAAAWYMTTKMAWGTAAGCMAAATTTCATTATTTACTATCGRAAAAAGGTCCTTATACATAAAATAGCTAAATAGACTAAAAACAAGCAATAAAAATAACATTTTGCATACATAAGGGAGGATATGTAGTGAAAAAATGAAATTCCTTGCAAGTAAGCCAAATTTCATTATTTACTATCGAAAAAAGGTCCTTATACATAAAATAGCTAAATAGACTAAAAACAAGCAATAAAAATAACATTTTGCATACATAAGGGAGGATATGTAGTGAAAAAAKGAAAWWMTTTACGAATAAATATAAATTTTTGTGATTTAAAAATTTTATTATGAATTTATTTTACATATAAATTTTAGTGGGGGAATTTCATTTATTTTAATAATGATTAATTTAGGGAGTAGTAATTAACATTAAAAATTTAAGAAATTAAGATTTAGTAATATAAAAATTAATAACTAATTTTGTGCCAGCAGTTGCGGTTATACAAAAATTAAATTGAATTTTATTAGTAATTGATTAATAGTTTGAAATTTAATTTAAAATTTAAATTATTAAGTGAAATTTTAATTTAATAAAAAATTATTTTTAATTATGATTTAATAAATTTTATATAAAACTAGGATTAGATACCCTATTATTAAAAATTAAATTAATAATACTAAAATAGTAGATAATTTATTGAAATTTAAATGATTTGGCGGTATTTTAGTTTATTTAGAGGAATCTGTTTATTAATTGATAGTACACGAATAAATTTACTTAATTTATTACTTTATATATCGTTGTTAAAAAAATGTTTTTTAATAAAAATAATATTTTAGAAGTTTTATAAAAATTAAATCAGATCAAGATGTAGGGTATAATTAAGAATATAATGGATTACAATAAATTTATTTATTAATGGAAATTAAAATGAAAAATTAATTGAAGGTGGATTTAAATGTAATTTTATTTAGTTTAATAAAATGATTAATAATTAAAATATGTACATATTGCCCGTCGCTTTCATTATTAAGTTGAAATAAGTCGTAACAGAGTAGAGGTACTGGAAAGTGTTTCTAGAAAGAACAAATTAGATCTTGAAAAAGTATTTCATTTACATTGAAAAGATTATTAATTATTATTAGTTAATTTGAAGGGAGGAATTAAAGAATAATAAAATAATAAAAGAAAATTTAATAACAAATATTTAATAAGGGGTTTAAGTATTATAATAGAAAAAATTTTTATTTTTATAGTTAATTAGTATTGTAAAATAAATTTGAAATAAAATTGAAAATAAATTAATTAAAAAGTAAATTTAATTTATTGTATCTTGTGTATCAGAGTTTATTAAAAATTTTTTATTTTTATAAATTTCTCGAATTTAAAGGAGTTAATTAATTAATTAATTTATTGTTGAATTAATATTTATAATAATTAATTGGGAATGAGATGTTAATCGTTTTTAAATATATCTAGTTTTTTTAGAAAGAAATTTAANTTTTTAATAAATTTTAAATTAAAATAATTAATTATTTTAATTTAAAATTTATTTTAATAATTTAAGGGATAAGCTTTAAATTAAATTTTTATAATTAAAATTATTTTTGTTTAAAAATTTTATGATTTATATTATTAAAAAAATTTAATTTATTATAAATAATTTTAAATAAATAAAAATTTAATTAAATTTAAWTTTTTATAAAAAATTTATATTAATATAAAATATAAAGAGATTATGATAAAATTAGTAAATTGTTAAGGAAAGGAATTAAAAATAAAAATTTTAAAAATATTTTTAAGGAATTCGGCAAAAATTTATATTCACTTGTTTATCAAAAACATGTCTTTTTGAAAATAATTTAAAGTCTAATCTGCCCACTGATTAAGATTGAAGGGCTGCAGTATTTTGACTGTACAAAGGTAGCATAATCATTAGTCTTTTAATTGAAGACTTGTATGAAAGATTGGATGAAATATAGACTGTCTTAAAAATAATTAATTGAATTTAATTTTTTAATTAAAAAGTTAAAATATAATAAAAAGACGAGAAGACCCTATAGAGTTTTATATTTAAATAAATTAAAAATATATAGAAAATTATTAATTGTTTTAATTTATATAAAATATTTTATTGGGGGGATAAAAAAATAAAAAGAACTTTTAAAAAATAAATCATAAATAAATGAATATTTGATCCAATTTTATTGATTAAAAGAAAAAATTACCTTAGGGATAACAGCGTAATTTTTTCTTTTAGTTCTTATAAGAGAAAAAGTTTGCGACCTCGATGTTGGATTAAGATAAAATTTAAATGCAAAAGTTTAAAATTTTTGATCTGTTCGATCATTAAAATCTTACATGATCTGAGTTCAAACCGGTGTGAGCCAGGTTGGTTTCTATCTTTTATAAATTTTAATATTTTAGTACGAAAGGATTAAATATTATTAATAAATTAATTAATAATGAATTTTAGTAATATTATTAAAGATTAAGTAGTATTAGTATAAAATACTATTTTGGCAGATTAATGTAATGAGTTTAGAAGTCATAAATATATAAGTTTTATATAGATAGTAAATGTTTATAAAAGATTTTTATATAATTTTTATTGGGGTTTTAGTTTTAATTATTGGTGTATTAGTAGGGGTGGCTTTTTTGACTTTATTGGAGCGGAAAGTTTTAGGGTATATTCAAATTCGTAAAGGACCTAATAAATTAGGATTTATAGGTTTATTACAGCCTTTTTCTGATGCTGTAAAATTAATTACTAAAGAACAGACATATTTAAATTATTCAAATTATATTAGTTATTATTTTTCTCCTATTGTTAGATTTATTGTATCTTTATTAGTTTGAAGATTAATTCCTTATTATTTTAATTTAATTAGATTTAATTTAGGGGTTTTATTTTTTTTATGTGTGATTAGAATAGGAGTTTATACGGTTATAGTTGCAGGTTGATCCTCTAATTCAAATTATGCTTTATTAGGGGGATTACGGGGGGTAGCTCAGACTATTTCTTATGAAGTTAGATTAGCTTTAATTTTTATATCTAGATTAGTAATAATTATAGATTTTAATTTTATAATATTTTTTTATTATCAAAAAGAAATTTGATTTTTTTGATTTATAATTCCTTTATCATTATGTTGGATTTCTTCAATAATAGCTGAAACTAATCGTACTCCTTTTGATTTTGCAGAAGGAGAAAGAGAATTAGTTTCGGGGTTTAATGTAGAGTATAGAAGAGGTGGGTTTGTTTTAATTTTTTTAGCAGAATATGCTAGAATTTTATTTATGAGATTTATATTTGTTTTAGTATTTATAGGAGGTTATGAAATAAATTTTTTATTTTATTTTAAAGTTAGATTAATTTCTTTTTTATTTATTTGAGTTCGGGGGACATTACCTCGGTATCGTTATGATAAATTAATATATTTAGCTTGAATGGGGTATTTACCTTTAGCTTTAAATTTTTTATTATTATTCATGGGAGTGAAAATTTTTTTTTTATAATTGGATTGTTTTTAGTATAAATTAATAGAATTATTTATTCTTTCTTAAGTTTTCAAAACAAATGCTTTTAAAAGCTTATTAATTAAAGTTAATTTAAGTATTAATTAAAGTTAAGTTAATTAAATTATTTATTAAAAATTAATTTATCTCAAAAAATGTTAATTAATGGATTTATAATAAAATAACTAAAGTAAAAAATTGTTAAAAGTTGGCCAATGAAAATATAAGGAGTTTCAACAGGTCGGGCCCCAATTCATGTTAATAAAATAATTATTGTAATAAAAATTCAGAATATAAATTGATTAATTGGGTAAAATTGAATTCCTTGTAATTTTTTATTAAAGGTAAATGGGAGAATAATTAAAATTAAAATTGATATAATTAAGGCAATAACTCCTCCTAATTTATTAGGGATTGAACGTAAAATGGCATAAGCAAATAGAAAATATCATTCTGGTTGAATGTGAATTGGGGTTACTAAAGGATTGGCCGGTGTAAAATTATCTGGGTCCCCAAGAAGATATGGGTTAATTAAAGTTAATAATGTAAGAATTATTAATAAAATAATAAACCCAATTAAGTCTTTAAAAGTAAAAAAAGGATGGAATGGGATTTTATCTATGTTACTATTTAATCCTAATGGATTATTAGATCCTGTTTGGTGGAGAAATAATAAATGAATTATAGTTAATATAAGAATAATGAATGGAAGAAGAAAATGGAAAGTATAAAATCGTGTAAGGGTTGCATTATCTACTGCAAATCCCCCTCAAATTCAGTTTACTAATATAGTTCCTAAGTAAGGAATAGCAGATAATAAATTAGTAATTACGGTAGCCCCTCAAAAAGATATTTGTCCTCATGGTAAAACATAACCTATAAAAGCAGTAGCTATAAGCATAAATAAAATAATTACTCCTACAAATCATGTATATTTAAGGTTAAATGATTCATAGTAAATTCCTCGACCAATGTGAAGATACACACAGATAAAAAAGAAAGAAGCTCCATTAGCATGAAGTGTTCGGATAAGTCATCCAAAATTTACATTTCGGCAAATATAATTAACTCTAAAAAATGCTAATTCAATATTTGCTGTATAATATATTGTTAAAAAAAGTCCTGTTAAAATTTGAATTATTAAACATAGGGCAAGAAGAGAGCCAAAATTTCATCATCTTGAGATATTTGAAGGTGAAGGTAAGTCAATTAATGAATTATTTAAAATTTTAATTACTGGGTGATTTTTACGTAAAGGTTTGAAGTTATTTATCATTAATTTTAAAAGTTTGATCGTAAAGGTCCATAAAAAATATTAGTAATTTTTACTATTGTAATTAGGGCAATAAATAGATAAATAATTATTAAAAAAGTTAATATAAATGTTTGTTTATTATATAATTTATTTAAATTAATTTTATTATTATTTAAGAAGAGATTTATATATTCTTTATAGTTAATTATTTCTGGGTTATTTATATTTAAATTAATTCATTTTAAATTATGGTTAAATAAAATTAATAGGCAAATCATAAAAATTAAACATATAATTAAGAATAATTTTATTTTAAAATTAAAAGAAAATAATTCATTTGAGGCAATTCTGGAAACATAAATAAATAAAACTAATAATCCCCCTAAAAATGTTAAAAATAAAATGTAAGAAAATCAATATGTTTTGATAATTATACCTCTAAGTAAACAAATTAGGAAAGTTTGAATTAAAATTATTAATCCTATAGAAAGAGGATGTATTAAAAAATATATTATTAGTGAAGAAAATCTAATTAAACTAGAAATAAGAATTTTTGTTATATCAAAGAATAGTTTAAGTAAAATAATAATTTTGGAGATTATAGATAAAGTAATTTTTTTTCTTTGAAGTTTTTAAAGAGAAGTTCTTAATTTTGACTTACAAGACCAATGTTTTTGATTAAACTATAAAAACTATTTAATGATAATTATTTATAATTTATTAGTTGCTTTTATTATATTTGTTATTGGAAATTTAATTTTTGTTTCTAAAAATAAACATTTATTGATTGTTTTATTAAGATTAGAGTTTATTGTTTTAAGAATTTTTTTTATTATATTGTTATTATTGAGATTTATAGAATATGATATATACATATTAATAATTTTTTTAGTATTTTCTGTTTGTGAGGGGGGCTTAGGGTTATCAATTTTAGTATTAATAATTCGTACTCATGGTAATGATTATTATCAAAGATTTAATTTATTATAAAATGATAAAGTTTTTAATTATAATGGTTTTTATAATTCCTTTATGTTTAAAAAAGAAATTTTTTTGAATGGTTCAAAGATTAATTTTTTTATTATTTTATTTATTTATAAATTTAAATATAAATTTAATAATAAATTGTAATTTAAGATATTACTTTTCTTGTGATTTAATTTCTTTTGGGCTAATTTTATTAAGAATTTGGATTTGTGGTCTAATAATTATAGCAAGAGAAAGATTATTTAAGTTTAATTTTCACTATAATTTTTTTTTATTAAATGTTTTATTTTTGTTAATTATATTATATTTAACTTTTAGAGTAATAAATTTATTTATATTCTATTTATTTTTTGAAGGGAGATTAATTCCAACATTATTATTAATTATTGGATGAGGTTATCAACCTGAACGTATCCAAGCTGGGCTATATTTATTATTTTATACTTTATTTGTTTCTTTACCTTTATTTATAAGTATTTTTTATATATATTATTATGTAGATAGATTTATAATATATTTTTTAAAATTTTATAGTATAAATTTATATTTATTATATTTAGGCATAGTAATAGCTTTTTTAGTAAAAATACCTATATATTTTGTTCATTTATGATTGCCTAAAGCTCATGTTGAGGCTCCAGTTTCAGGTTCAATAATTTTAGCTGGGATTATACTTAAGTTAGGGGGGTATGGGTTAGTTCGAGTATTAATTTTTTTACAAAAAATTAATTTAAAATTAAATTATATTTGAGTAAGAATTAGATTAATTGGTGGGTTTTATATTAGATTAAAATGTTTTTGTCAAGTTGATATTAAATCTTTAATTGCTTATTCTTCTGTTGCTCATATGAGATTGGTAATTGGAGGGATTATAGTAATAAATTATTGAGGGGGATTAGGGGCTTATATTTTAATAATTGGTCATGGGTTATGTTCTTCTGGAATATTTTGTTTAGCTAATATTACTTATGAACGGTTAAATAGTCGAAGAATATATTTTAATAAAGGAATAATAAATTTTATACCTTCTTTAGGGCTATGATGATTTTTAATTTTATCTTCTAATATAGCAGCACCTCCGTCATTAAATTTAATTGGGGAAATTAGATTAATTAATTCATTAATAAGTTGATCTTATTTTTCTATAATTTTATTAATATTACTTTCATTTTTTAGAGCTGGTTATAGATTATACTTATTTTCTTTTACTCAACATGGTAAATTTTATCAGGGATTATTTAGATTTTATATAGGGGTAAATCGGGAATATTTAATATTATTTTTACATTGAATTCCATTAAATATGTTAGTTTTAAAGGTAGATTATTTAATAATTTGATTTTAAAATTTAAATAATTTAATAAAAATATTGATTTGTGGAGTCAAAAATATGAGATCATCATTTTAAATTATTATGAATAAAAATTATTCAATTTGTTTTATTTCTTTTATTTTTTTATTTTTTTATAGAATTTTAAATTTTATTTTTATAATTTATTTTTTAATAAATGATTTAATTTATTTTTTAGAATGGGAAATTATTTCATTTAATTCATTAAATTTGGTAATATCTATTTTATTAGATTGAGTATCTTTATTATTTAGAATATTTGTTTGTTTAATTTCTTCTATAGTAATTTATTATAGAAAAAGTTATATACAGTCGGAAATAAATTTAAATCGATTTATTATTTTAGTATTATTATTTGTTTTTTCTATAATTTTATTAATTATTAGCCCTAATATAATTAGAATTTTATTAGGATGAGATGGATTAGGATTAGTTTCTTATTGTTTAGTAATTTATTATCAAAATTTGAAATCTTATAATGCTGGGATATTAACTGCTCTTACTAATCGGATTGGAGACGTATTAATTTTAATAGTAATTTCTTGAATATTAAATTATGGGAGTTGAAATTATATTTTTTATTTAGATTTTATGAAAAATGATTTAATTATACAATATATTGGAATTATAGTTATTTTAGCGGCAATAACTAAAAGAGCTCAAATTCCTTTTAGATCCTGATTACCAGCTGCTATAGCAGCACCTACACCAGTCTCTGCTTTAGTTCATTCTTCTACTTTAGTAACTGCTGGGGTTTATTTATTAATTCGATTTAATATCTTATTAGTAGATATATATTTTATAAAAATTTTATTATTATTATCAATTTTAACAATATTTATAGCAGGTATTTCTGCAAATTATGAGTTTGATTTAAAAAAAATTATTGCTTTATCTACTTTAAGACAATTAGGATTAATAATAAGAATTTTAAGAATGGGATTTCCTGATTTAGCTTTTTTTCATTTATTAACTCATGCTATATTTAAGGCGATATTATTTATATGTGCAGGGGTAATTATTCATATGGTTAATGATATTCAAGATATTCGTTGGATAGGGGGAGTTAGATTATATATTCCATTAACTTCTTTATGTTTAAATATTTCAAATATAGCTTTATGTGGGATTCCTTTTTTAGCGGGGTTTTATTCTAAGGATTTAATTTTAGAAATAGTAAGATTTAGAAGATTAAATTTATTAGTATTTTTTTTATATTATATTTCTACTGGATTGACTATATTTTATACTATTCGTTTAATTATATATACAATAATTATAGAATTTAATTTAATTTCTATTTTTAATTTATATGATGAAGATTACACTATATTAAAAAGAATATTAGTATTATTATTTATAAGAGTAATTAGAGGAAGATTATTAAGTTGAATAATTTTTTCTTATCCTTATATAATTTATTTACCTTGAAATATAAAAATAATAGTAATTTATGTAAGAATAGTTGGAGGGATTTTAGGGTATATAGTAAGAAATATAAATATTTATTCTATTAATAAGTACTTAATAACTTATAAAATAAGAAGATTTATATGTTTAATGTGATTTATACCTAATTTATCAACTTATGGGTTAGTATATCATTTTTTAAATTTAGGGCAAAATTTAACTAAAAATATTGATTTTGGTTGAAGAGAAATATATAGAGGTCAGGGGATAGTTAATGTTCTAAAGAATTATTCTATTTTTTATAGCATTTATCAAATAAATAATATAAAGATTTATTTATTTAGATTTGTTTTATGAATTTTTATTATATTAATAATTTTATTAAGTATTTAATTATTTAAATAGCTTATATAAGAGCATAATATTGAAGATATTAAGGAAATTATTAAAATTTTTAGATATTTATAAAAAAAAATTTTTTACTTTACAATGAAAATGTAATGTTTTAACTAAACTATATAAATAGAAATATTAATGGAATTAAACCACTAAAAATTAAGTTAGCAGCTCAATTTTAAACTTTATATTTCTTTTTAATTGGAATTTTTTATTCAATTTTATCATTAACAGTGATTTACCTCTTTTTGGCTTCAATTAAATAATTAAATAATTAAATAAGGAGTAAAGACTCTATTTTTTAAGTCGAAATTAAATGCATTTATTGCTTCTTATTTAAGGTAAATTGATAGAACAATATAATTTGAATGCAAATCAAATATTTTAAATTTAAATTATAACCCTATAATTTAATTTGTTCAAGTTAATATATTTTGATTTCATTCATGATAAACTCCTATTAATAAAATGATAATAAAGAAAAAACTAGTTTTTATTCAAGTAAAAAAATTTACTATTTTAAATAAATAGATAATAGGGAAAATTAAAGCAATTTCTACGTCAAAAATTAAAAAAATAATTGTAATTAAGAAAAAATGTAAAGAAAAAGGAATTCGAGCAAGAGATTTAGGGTCAAATCCACACTCAAAAGGAGAACATTTTTCTCGATCTATGAAAGATTTTTTTGATAAAATAATAGAAAGAAATATAATAATATTAGAAATTATAAATATTAAAGTTAAAATAGTTATTATTAAGATAATTATTTATATTAAAAAATTAAACATTTTGATTGGAAGTCAAATATACTAAATATATTATATAAATAATAATTAATTACCTCATCAATAAATAGAGATATATAAAAAGAGTCAAACAACATCTACAAAATGTCAATATCATGCTGCTGCTTCAAATCCAAAGTGGTGAGAACTAGAAAAATGATTATAAATATGTCGAATAAAACAAATTAAGAGGAATAAAGTTCCAATAATTACATGAAGGCCATGGAATCCTGTTGCTATAAAAAAAGTAGCCCCATAGACTCTATCTGCAATAGAAAAAGGTGCTTCTAAATATTCATAAGCTTGAAGAATTGTAAAATAAATTCCTAAAATGATAGTTAATAAAAGACTTTGATTTATTTGAGATTGATTATTTTCTATTAAAGCATGATGGGCTCAAGTAACAGTAACTCCAGAGCTAATTAAAATAATTGTATTTAAGAGAGGAATATGAAATGGGTTAAAGGGGACAATTCTAATAGGAGGTCAAATAGCTCCAATTTCAATATTAGGGGATAATCTACTATGAAAAAAAGCTCAAAAAAAGGATAAAAAAAAGAAAATTTCAGAAATAATAAATAGAATTATTCCTCATTTTAATCCTTTAGTAACTAAGATTGTATGTATTCCTTGGAAAGTTCCTTCTCGTCTTACATCTCGTCATCATTGATATATAGTTAATAGAGTGATAATATATCCAATAATTAATAAATTTATATTAAAATTATGAAATCATTTAGATAATCCTGTTACTAAAGTTATAACTCCAATAGCTCCAGTTAAAGGTCAAGGACTAAAATCTACTAAATGATAAGGGTGGTTATAGTGGGTTTTCATTAATTTACTTCACTAGAATAAAGAGTTCTAAGAATTGCAATTACATAAGATTGAATTACTGCAACTGCTGATTCTAAAATTAATAATAAAATTTGAATAAAAATTAAAAAAATAATTAAATAAGAAGGAATAATAGATCCTATATTTCTTAGTAATGTTATTAATAAATGTCCTGCAATTATATTTGCAGTTAAACGGACAGCTAATGTTCCTGGACGAATAATATTGCTAATAGTTTCAATTAAAACTATAAAAGGTATTAAAATTGTTGGGGTACCTTGGGGGATTATATGGGCAAATATATGTTGATAATTATTAAATCAACCATATAATATAAATCTTAATCATAAAGGAAGGGAAATTGATAAAGAAAGAGATAAATGACTAGTTCTTGTAAAAATATAAGGGAATAAACCTAAAAAATTATTAAATAAAATGAACGAAAATAAAGAAACAAAAATAAATGTTGATCCTTGAAAGTAATTATTTTTTAATAAAGTTTTAAATTCATTATGAAGTTTAAGCAGAATGAATTTTCAAAGGAAAAAATGACGATTAGGTATAGATCAAAAAATTCAAGGTAAAAATAGTAAGCCTCAAAAGGTTCTTAATCAATTAATGGATAGATTTAAAATATTAGTTGAAGGATCAAAAATTGAGAACAAATTACTTATCATTTTCAAAAAAAATTTTTATTTAAAGAAGTATATTTAATTGATTTTTTATTATTTAAATTTTTATTAATATTAAAAATATAATAATTTATAATATTAAAAGTTAAAAAAATAATAATAAAAAAAATAAAAGATAATAATCAGTTAATGGGTATTATTTGTGGAATAAAAGAATATTACAGGATATATAATAATTTAAATTTGACATATTTATGTTATTTATTAACTAATTCTTTTATTAAAAATTAAATTAAATTAAATATATTCATTAGAAGTAAATGCTAATTTACTATAAAATGGTTTAAGAGACCAGTACTTGCTTTCAGTCATCTAATGAAGAATAATTATTAATTCAATTAATAAAATTTTTTATAGGAATTCTTTCAATTACAATAGGTATAAAACTATGATTTGCTCCACAAATTTCAGAACATTGACCATAAAAAATACCTGGGCGATTAATAAAAAAATTAGTTTGATTAAGGCGACCTGGATTAGCATCTACTTTTACACCTAAAGAGGGGATAGTTCAAGAATGAATTACATCGGATGCTGTAATTATAATTCGAATTTGATTATTTATGGGGAGAATAATTCGATTATCAACATCTAAAAGTCGAAAATTATTTAAAGATAAATCATTTAATGGGGTTATATAAGAGTCAAATTCAATATTATTGAAATCTGAATATTCATATCTTCAATATCATTGATGACCAATAGTTTTTAAAGTAATTAAAGGGTTATTTAATTCATCCAATAAGTAAAGTAAACGTAAAGATGGTAAAGCAATAAAAATTAATGTAATTGCGGGTAGGATAGTTCAAATTAATTCAATTATTTGTCCTTCTAGTAAAAATCGATTAATAAAATTGTTAAAAAATAATCTAATTATTAGGTATCCTACTAGAATTGTAATTATAATTAAAATAATTAAAGTATGATCATGAAAAAAAATAATTTGTTCTATTAAAGGTGAGGTTCCATTTTGTAAATTTAAATTTGATCATGTTGCTATTTCTAAAAAAAGAAATTTTCTTTATTTATGGGGTTTAAATCCATTACATATAATCTGTCATATTAGAAATTACTTAAAATTGGAAGTTCATTATAAGAATGTTCAGCAGGAGGAAAATTTTGATATCATTCAATAGAAGAAGATATATTTAACGAAAATAAGTTAATTCGTTGATTAATTATTGATTCTCAAATAATAATTAAAATTATTATAATTGATAATAGTGAAATATAGGATCCTAGAGATGAAATTAAGTTTCAAGAAAAATATGAGTCTGGATAATCAGAGTATCGTCGAGGTATTCCTGCTAAACCTAAAAAATGTTGTGGGAAAAAAGTTAAATTTACCCCTAAAAATATAATAAAGAATTGAATTTTTAAATAGAAAGGATTAAGAGATAGGCCTGTAAATAAAGGGTATCAATGAACAAATCCTCCTATAATAGCAAAAACAGCTCCCATAGAAAGAACATAGTGAAAATGAGCAACAACATAATAAGTATCATGGAGAGTAATATCAATAGAAGAATTAGCTAAAATAACTCCAGTTAATCCTCCTACAGTAAATAAAAATACAAATCCTAATCTTCATAAAATTGATGGGCTATAATTAATTTGGGTTCCATGGAAAGTAGATAGTCAACTAAAAATTTTAATACCTGTTGGAACTGCAATAATTATAGTTGCAGAAGTAAAATATGCTCGTGTATCAATATCTATACCTACTGTAAATATATGATGTGCTCAAACAATAAATCCTAAAAGTCCAATTGCTATTATAGCATAAATTATTCCTAAATGGCCAAAAGTTTCTTTTTTACCTCTTTCTTGGGAAATAATATGAGAAATTATTCCAAATCCCGGTAAAATTAAAATATAAACTTCTGGATGTCCAAAAAATCAAAATAAATGTTGGTATAAAATAGGATCTCCTCCTCCTGCTGGGTCAAAAAATGAAGTATTTAAATTACGATCTGTAAGAAGTATAGTAATAGCTCCTGCTAATACTGGTAAAGATAAAAGAAGAAGAAAAGCTGTAATACCAACTGCTCAAACAAATAAAGGTATTTGATCAAACGATAAATTATTTATTCGTATATTAATAATTGTAGTAATAAAATTAATAGCTCCTAAAATAGAAGAGATTCCTGCTAAGTGAAGGGAGAAAATAGCTAAATCTACTGAAGTACCTCTATGACTAATATTAGAAGAGAGGGGAGGGTAAACAGTTCATCCAGTTCCTGCTCCATTTTCAATGATTCTACTTGAAATTAATAAAGTCAAAGAAGGAGGTAATAATCAAAAACTTATATTATTTATACGAGGGAAAGCTATATCAGGAGCTCCTAATATTAAGGGGACTAATCAATTACCAAATCCTCCAATTATAATAGGTATAACTATAAAAAAAATTATAATAAAAGCATGAGCAGTAACAATAGTATTATAAATTTGATCATCACCAATTAAAGACCCGGGAGTACCTAATTCTATTCGAATTAATAAACTTAGAGAAGTTCCGATTATTCCAGCTCAAATACCAAAAATAAAATATAAAGTTCCAATATCTTTATGATTAGTTGAATAAAGTCATTTTCGCTGTAAAAATAAAATGGCTGAGATGATAAGCGATAAATTGTAAATTTATTAACAAGAATATTCTTTTTTATTAGTCTTATAGTCAATAATGATATAAAATTGCAAATTTTAAGGAATGAATTATCATTAAGGCTTAAAGATTTTCTTTATAAATAATTTTGAAGATTATTAGTTTTAAATTTAACTTAAAACCTTAAAAAAATAAAAAAGTTCTAAAAATTATTCCTATGATAGAAATTAAAGAAAAAAAGTTCATAACTCATAAAAAATTATTTTTTAAATTAATTTTTAATCATTTTATTTTTAAATAATTAAATATAAAACATGAATAAGTAATTCGTAAGTAAAAAAAAAGAATAATTAAACTTATTATAATAAGTAAAAAGTTAATAAAAATGAAATCATTAATAATTAAGAAATTAATTAAAGTTCATTTTGGTAAAAATCCTAAAAATGGAGGTAATCCCCCAAGAGATAGGAAATTAATTAATAAATTAATTTTAATTAAAGGTATTAAATTATTTATAAATAATTGGTTAATAAAAAATATATTTAAATTAAAGAAAAAAAAACATAAAATTATAATTAAAAAAGAATAGAAAGAAAAATAAAAAATTCATAAATTTTCTCTGATTATAATAGCAGAAATTATTCATCCGAGATTATTAATAGAAGAAAATGCTATAAGTTTTCGTAGAGAAGTTTGATTTAAACCTCCAATTGCCCCAATAATAACATTAAAAATAATAATTAAATATATAAAATTTAAATTAAAATAATAAGATAATAAAATTATAGGTGAAATTTTTTGTCAAGTTATTAAAATAAAACTATTGATTCAAGATAGCCCTTCAATAATATTAGGGAATCAAAAGTGAAATGGAGCTGAACCTATTTTTATTAGTAAAGAAGAATTTATCATAATAGTAATAATATTATTAAAGTGAAAATTTTTTAATAGTATTATTTTTAATAAAATTATAAATAAAAAATTAATTGAGGCAATAGATTGTGTAAGAAAATATTTTAAGGAAGCTTCGGATGCCAAAAGATTAATAGAAGAAGAAATTAAAGGAATAAAACTTAATAAATTAATTTCTAACCCAATTCAGCATCCAAATCAAGAATTTGAAGAAATTGAAATTAATGTACTTGAAAAAATAATAAAAATAAAAAATATTTTGTTAGAATTATTTAAATAATAGATAAAAATAATAAATTTATTTATTTGATGAATTGTAAATTCATTATTAAAAATTATATTTTAGTGTAAGAGCACAATAGTTTTTGATACTGTTAGGTATAGTTGGATTCTATAAAATATAATAAAGGTAATAATTTACTTAATTTATTCTATCAGAATAATCCTTTAATCAGGCACTTTATTAAAAAGAAGAAAGAAGTAGTAAGTAKTTTTGAAMNNAAAAGCTTATTYTAGCTTATTTTTA